CAAAAATCGATCAAGAATATCAAAATCGGATGAATCGGCCCAGACCGGCTTACTAATGGGATGCCCTAATACATTACAAAATTTCGCTTTAGCCAATGATCTAATTAGAGGAATAATTGGAACTATTGTATCAAACTTTTTCATAACAATTTCGATTAGAAATGAATTTTGTAGCATTTGACTCCGTACTACTGAAACATTTAGCCGGACATTTGAAAAATAGCCCAAATAGTGAAATGAATGTTCGGATAATTGGTTTATATGGATCGTTCCTGGTTGAGACCAAACATAAAAATGACATTGCCATAAATGGATAACATAGTATTTCCATTTATTCATCAAAAGAGGTGCATTCTTTGAAGCCAGAATAGATTTTCCTTGATATCGAACATAATGAATGAAGGGATCCTTGAACTTAAAGAATGATAAGATCGACAAAAAATCCTTAGCAAAGACTTCCACAAGATGTTCTATTTTTGCATAGAAAAAGATTCGCTCAAAAAGAACGCTAAAAGATTTGAATCGTAAATTAGAGGATTTGTTATGTAGAAAAAGGAAGATAGATTCGTATTCATATACATAAAAATTATATAGGAACAAGAAAAATCTTGTATTCCTTTTTGAAAAAGTAGAAATCGATTTTTTGGGAGTAATAAGACTATTCCAATTCCAATAGTAATAAATAAACAATCTTAATAAATGAAAGAAAGGGGCATCTTTCACCCAGTATCGAAGGGTTTGAACCAAGATTTCCAGATGGATAGGATAGGGTATTCGTATATCTGACACATAATTTAAATATGTAAATTTATCCTCGAAAAAGGGAAAAATTGAATGAATTGATCTCAAATTATTATAAGATTTTACGATTTCTGCCTCCTCTAAGGAAGAGCTTAATTGTAGGGAAAATGGAATTTCCACGACGACGGCAAAACCCTCTGATATTATTTTAGAATAAAAATTATTATTATACCCCCAAAATAGATTTTTGTTAGAATCATTCGTAGAAATAATCAAATGAGTCTGTTGATACATTCGAGTAATTAAACGTTTTACAGTTAGTAAACTAGATTTATTGTCATAACCTACATTTTCTACAAAAATCGATCTATTTAAATCATGACTATAAGCGAGTCCATAAATATACTCCCGAAAAATAAGTGGGTATAGGAAGTCCTGTTGACGAGATCTATTTAGTTGTAAATATACTTGATATTCCTCCATTTTTTCTATTTAATTTAGTCAAAGGATCCGGGATTCATTAGATTATCAAATGATACATAGTGCGATACGGTCAAAATAGGATATTCTATATTCGAATTATTAGAATAAAAAAACGAAAATAGATACCTAGAAAACAAGTAAAACCCATCAACGGACTCTCTCTCCTCGCTTTTTCCATCTAATTGTTCTAGGATAAGAAGCTAGTTAGAAATCCTTTATTTTTTTTTTTTTTTCTCAGATCAATCGCTCTTTTGATTTTGGAAAAAAAAAATATCTTTATCAATATACTCTTTCTTCTACACATTTATCGCTACCCCATAACATAATGGAGAATAGCTAATAGTTAGGACTCATAACAAAAATAAATAATCCATTCGTGGGAAAAGCTTTTCCCACATCAAGCACTAATCTCTTTTTAACATACAATTAGATTAGATGGGGTAATCATTCAAATTTAAAATGAAAGCTCGTTGCTTTTTGTTTCCCTATAATTGGAGCCGTCAAGCTCTATCCCTTTATTAATTCAACCCAACTTCATTTTTTTGTTCCAAGCCAAGAATTCAAACAAAAATTTGGGCCGGATTCAATAAGAATGGAACATTTTTAGAATTCGCCATTGATACGACATGCTGCTTTTTCCATTCCTTCCTTTCTGGATCAGTCGTGGTCTTACAAACTCTACCGATGGTATGGACGAACCGATTGCTTCATAGAAATGTGTAAAAAATGGAGTCGCGCTTAAAAGCCGAGTACTCTACCATTGAGTTAGCAACCCTAATAAAAAAAAAAAATAGGATGTGTATATCCAATTGCGATAAAAACAAACAATAAAAATAAAAAGATTGAATTGTCTAATAAAATATTACAATAAAATATTACATTAAAACGGAAAAATAGAAATAAAAAAATGAAAAATGTCAAAGACGAATCGATTCTGAACATACAAATGAACAGATCAAATGAAAATAGAAAAAATTTTATCAAATAAAAAAGAAAAATTAACAATGATAGACCACCTCTTTGTCTACTATGTTATAGTCTTTGTCTACTATTTCTACTATGTTATACATTATACATACATTATTTTTTTTATTATTTCTATTTACTTTTGATTTTATTATTTCTATTTACTTTTGAATCAAAAAATAACGTCTTGTTTGTTTGTATCACAGCACAGAAAATTCAACGAACCCGCCATTCGATGAAGTAAAAAAAAGCCTCTGTAACATGAATAAATGGATCGATTTATTCACGATCGGATTATATTTCTTCGATA